ATATTTGAAGATAGAACTGCGTATCAACAGGAGAATCGATGTTTTACTACTAATCACAAGTTTTACCTTCGACGCAGTACTCATACTGGAAATTACGATCAAGGATTAATCTATCAATCACCATCTACTTCAGAGATACCTCTTGGATTTGAAAAATATTTCAAATCCAAGAGGTCAGTATCTTCCTACGAATTAGTGAATCAGGCAGGGCTCATTTGTGCAGAATAAGAAACAGCGGGTCAATCATTAACAATTTCATTTTCAATATGAAATATTCATACAAATAAAAATGTGGGAGAAATGAAGAAAATGCAGGTTCATTTATCTGATTGGCTAGTTAAGCATGAGCTAATTCATAGATCTTTAGGCTTTGATTGCCGAGGAATAGAGACTTTACAAATAAAAAACGAGGATTGGGATTCCATTGCTGTCATTTCATATGTATATGGTTACAATTATTTACGCTCCCAGTGTGCCTATGATGTAGCACCAGGCGGATTTTTAGCTAGTGTGTATCACCTTACGAAAATACGGTATGGTATAGATAAACCCGAAGAGGTATGCATAAAAGTATTTGCTCCCAGGAGTAATCCTCAAACCCCGTCAGTTTTCTGGATTTGGAGAAGTGCTGATTTTCAGGAACGGGAATCCTATGATATGTTGGGAATTTCTTATGAGAATCATCCTCGCCTTAAACGTATCTTGATGCCTGAAAGTTGGATAGGCTGGCCCTTACGTAAAGACTATATTACGCCCAATTTCTATGAAATCCAAGATGCTCATTGATTGCTAAAAAACTCCTTTTTTAGCAATCAATGAGCATCTTGGCATTCCCCTTCTAGATGAAACAGAGTAACTGGGCTTTCATTCGTATTGTGGAGGGGCTAAAATAAAAAAAAAAAAAAGAAAAAGAGGCTCTCATTGCGATTCCCCAATCGGGAAGATATCATATAATATACATTTCGTATGAGCAGAAACAATAGGATGATTCTGCACCATGAACTTTGTACCGCGCGCATCACTTAGTGGGGACCCCAGAAAGTAACTTGAGCAAGAGTGACAAAAAAATATGAAAATTGAAAGAAAAGACAGAAGAGACGAAATGAAGAAATGCAAAATGAGAAGAATCGGAGTTTATTTGTACTGTGTATCCTTTCTATTCCTATCCTTCCAATCTTTGATTGAATCCTTTTAGCTAATTAGCTAATTTCTTATTATACGAAATTTTAACATACTTTTGGAATAAGAAAAGTATGAACAGAGAGGAAAAAAAGAAAAATGAAAAAGAGAGTAAAGAATATCTCGTCTCAATGAATTAATTTCATTTGTATGAGGTATGAGGTATGAATATCTATCCTATACTTATACATTATTCACGTGTCAGGAACCAGATTTGAACTGGTGACACGAGGATTTTCAGTCCTCTGCTCTACCAACTGAGCTACCCCGACCATTTCCCGTGCATCATCCTAGCAGAGTACTTATATCTATGTCAATGAAAAGAATTTAAAAAGAAAATCTTAACAAATTGGACCTAGCCCCTGAATTTCTTAGATCTTCAAAAAGAAGACATTGTCAGGAAAAATATATGGACTATGAATGATTCAATAACGGAAATTCCTTGAACATATATATGTTCATATCGTACTATACAAAACAAATGAGATTGGATTGGAAGAAGATACGAGGATTTCTATTCGGATCCTTTTGTGAAAGAACAGAGTGAATGAAATGAGAAAGATATTTCATTTTGTTTAAACTGATCCAGAGCCACTGATGAAAAAAAAAGAAAGAGGATGAGGATAAATAAAGAGCGAGGAAGTAAAATGGGCTTTTTATTGGGGATAGAGGGACTTGAACCCTCACGATTGAAAAGTTCGACGGATTTTCCTCTTACTATAAATTTCATTGTTGTCGGTATTGACATGTAAAATAGGACTCTCTCTTTATTCTCGTCCGATTAATCTTCAAAAGATCTAGCAAACTCTGGAATGAATCATTTGATCACTGAATATTTGAATTCGATTCTTTTTTCAACTTCAATTGGAATTGATTCACAATAACTCTTCATTTCTTCATATATTTTTTGATCTCTATCATTCTAATTAATCTAATTAATAGAGAATAGAAATAGAGGGTTTCTATAGATCCTTATCCCATATCATACTATTACTCATATTTATAGTATTATATATTATATTAGAATAAATATTCTATTAATATAAAATAGAAATAAGAATTAAGAATATAGAAATAGTATTCTAATTCTATATATATTCTATATTCTAGAATATTAGAATAATACTCTATAATAGAAATCTTCTATTTCTATTTTCCTATTATAGAGGATAGGATTCGATAGAAGATTTGGGTTGTGATTAATCGTTTGCTATGTCAGTATGTATACGTACGTATTAGGTATATAAAGTTCTCCTTTCTGTCATTTCAATAGAAGGATTTTAGCTACTAACGTAACGTAGTCAATTTCATTCGTTAGAACAGCTTCCATTGAGTCTCTGCACCTATCCCTTTTATTCTCATTATTCTCATTTTCCATCTTTTCTCTCAAAACAAAGATTTGGCTCAGGATTGCCCATTTTTAGTTCCAGGGTTTCTCTGAATTTGGAAGTTACCACTTAGCAGGTTTCCATACCAAGGCTCAATCCAATCAAGTCCGTAGCGTCTACCAATTTCGCCATATCCCCTTTCCTTTGAGACAAGGGTAATTCCATCCACCTCTTTTCATTTATCTTGGCACTATTGGAATCATTAGGTAATGATTCCTATATCGAAAAAGTGTATGCTGCTATTTTCTTTTTTTGCCCACCCCCTATTCTATATTCTATCATTTCATCTCTATTGGATGAAAACCTCTTTGTTTAAATACGAAATGATTCTATCATTGATGTATCCGCAATTCAATATGGATAGATATATCCCACATATATATGTGACTTTCCTCTTCCCTCATTTTTAAAGTGCAGTTTGAAATAGTGGAACGGTCGATATTCATCCTTTTTTTTTTCATTTCAAATCCTAATTCCATTGATATATTGATATCTTATTTTCATATATATCATCTAATTCATATATCCTATATAGATGGAATTGAATTTCTATTATCTAACTAAGATATATAACTAATAAACTAATAAATAGAAGAAATTGAAATAATCAAATCAAGAAATTAAAAAAAGAAGAAGAATCACTAGGTGATAGCTAAGATCCGATAGTTTCCTATACACTATTGCTCTTATATTCGCCCGCTTAGCTCAGAGGTTAGAGCATCGCATTTGTAATGCGATGGTCATCGGTTCGATTCCGATAGCCGGCTCTTTTTCTTTATCAATTTTTTGATTTCTATGATTGAAAATCTCTACTCTCGCTTTCTCTAAATGCTGGGTCACCGATCTATTATGTCATGGTAACTTGCAGCTATAGCTATGAATAAAAAAGTTGACTAGAACAATTAGATCTCTACAGAAGAAATTGGAAAACGTAACCTTCGCTTGAATTTCCTATATATACAAAAAATCCGAATATTGATAAGATTTATTTTATTCTGTTTTGTAGGACTTTAGTAAATTGAGTTTTGCTTTGTTGATCCTTTAGTTCAGTCTGAATTTATATTTTTTTGTCAAATGAAAGTGAATCAAAAAGGAGCCTTTATATGTCTCGTTACCGAGGACCTCGTTTCAAAAAAATACGCCGGCTGGGGGCTTTACCGGGGCTAACTAGTAAAAGACCCAGATCCAGAAGTGATCTTCAAACCCAATTGCGCTCTGGAAAAAGATCACAATATCGTATTCGTTTAGAAGAGAAACAGAAATTGCGTTTTTATTATGGTCTGACAGAGCGACAATTACTTAAATATGTGCATATTGCTGGAAAAGCCAAAGGGTCAACAGGCCGGGTTTTACTACAACTACTTGAGATGCGTTTGGATAACATCCTTTTTCGATTAGGTATGGCTTCGACCATTCCTGGAGCCAGACAATTAGTTAACCATAGACACATTTTAGTTAATGGTCGTATAGTGGATATACCAAGTTATCGTTGCAAACCCCGAGATATTATTACTACGAAAGATAAAGAAAGATCGAAAGCTCTGATTCAAAATTATCTTGTTTCATCCCCCCACGGGGAATTGCCAAACCATTTGACTATTGACTCCTTACAATATAAAGGATTTGTAAATCAAATAATAGATAGTAAATGGATCGGTCTGAAAATAAATGAGTTGTTGGTCGTAGAATATTATTCCCGTCAGACTTGATTCTAACGAAAAGAAAAAAGCAAGGTTCATACCAATTTTGACTCTTTTCGCTGAAGTAAATAGAGTACCTCGTGCCCTGTCTCATTCACGTATCAAAAAAAGATCGGCGATAGGATTCCTTTTCTTCTTTTCAATATCAATACGATATCTCTATTTGTATTTTACCTATCACAGGGATTAATTAGGGATAGAGAATGTCTATTAAATAAGGGTCTTATCATTAGAATAATGATATCAATTCTTATTTTATTTGATACATTGTAGTCGGTAACGTTGATGGATGAAAAGAAACGGAGAGAGAGGGATTCGAACCCTCGGTAAACAAAAGTCTACATAGCAGTTCCAATGCTACGCCTTTAACCACTCGGCCATCTCTCCTACAGAATGTTATTCTTGACCAAAACCCGAATGAATAGCGAGTCCTTCATCTTAATTGTAGTTAATTGTAGTACATGTATGATCATGTATGACCGCCTGATGGTTCCATAAGAAAAAATTTCTTTTCCAATTTCATATTGATCACCAAAAACTTCTTTCATCAGCTAACCCATGGAATTCATGAATCGTCCGACGAATCTTTCTATTTCAATTGTATGGTGTGGCACATACACGTTATGCAAACAAAAAGGATTTTCTTTGAATTTGATTTTCTCATGGAATGATTATTTCATTCTTTTCCTTTTTGGATCATAACCAAATCAAAACTTCTTGAGTTATCAAAATC